ACTCTTCTTCCCAAAAGTTCCGAAGGACAGGCCGGCATCGCGTTTTTGTCTTCCTCACCTCACCTCGTGGTGATGATAGGATTGGTCTATCACCCTTACTCAGACCAGTTATTCGAGTCAAGCTTTCTCCAGCTCACCGGCTATCGACGATTGCTTTGCCAAACAAAAGAGTCTCAATTGGGTGGTTCCCTGACTGTCAAGGTCTGTCTCACCAGTAGGGCCGCAACGGAATGCCATCTCGTTGACTCGCCTTGTCCCTCTTGTATGTACAAGTGCCTTAGTCACACTTGCCTAGATAGAGATCACCTTCTAACCAACACCAACCGTCAAGTAAGAACAGAGTTCCACAGTCTCAATGCTCCTAGATATCCCACCCGATATCATCGAAGACATTGTGCTAGAAGAAGCCACGATTCCGGCCTTCCCGGGCTTTTTTGAATCCGGTAAGCACCTTTGTTCGAGTTAATGTTAATGAGGGAGTTACTGATCGACCGTTAACGCTGGTCAGCAACATGCCTAAGAGCATGCTAGCAAGTCTAGCCCGGATCCAGGAACAACCTTTTTTCATTCTCTGCTAGCGAGTTTCATGTCGACTTGCCGGGAACAAGAACATTTTATAAAATAAAAAGATCTTCTTTCTCCGCCGGCACTTTCTCTTTAACAGAAAGCGTTGCATCGGGCAAAAACAAGAGGAAGCCACGCGGTAGAGCGAATACTTTTTGTTTTCTTTCATCAAAAGTGAAACAGCACTTTTGAGTACAAATAATAAGAAAGAAGAAGGAGAACCTGGCCTTCTAACCTTCCCTGGCTTTGAAGCTGATCGAGTGTTTAAGTGCCACAGACAGTAGTTCCTACTCTAAGATATGAAGTAGAGTTAGTGTGCTTACTGCCTGAAAAGGAAGAAAGAATATCCCAATTCCAGAAGGATCTTTCCTGCTTATTGCAGAGAAGGGAATTCTCCCCACCCAAAAATCATGCTCCCATAACCATGCCTTTTGTCAGATTCTGAGTCTTCAGAGACACTCTCAGAACAGCTGCCAGTTGACAACAAGACTGGCAAACTCCGAATTTGTGACGACACCCGAACTGAAAAGCATCACCGACTAAGGATGGTTAAACCCCCGTCAAGAGAGGCGTGAGGGTGGTTCGCCACCCAAAGTTGAGTTTTATAGCCCAAGAACTGCCTCATCTAGAAAGCGATGGAGGAAAAAGAGAACTTCGGAAGGAATCCATAGATAGATGGATCAGGAATACCGATGTAAGTGCAAGAGGTCGGAAGAAAGAAAGTAGGCCTCTATCGTAGTAGTTGATCCTCTCACAACAAAGCAACTGCTGAAGAAACTGAGGCCAGTCTTCCTCTTCCTAAGGCCCCAGAAACTACAGAATCACTGCCCGATCACCCTAGTGATGATAAAGGGGACGAAAGAGGAAGGCAAGGCTATTAAGGCGGAAGCAAATCACATATATAAAGAGTAGGCATCGAATGCAGCTATTGAATCTGCCCGGCTAGCTTTCTTTCCTTGATTCAGAACCGACTTAAGACTGTAAGGAGAGGGAAGGCACCCGGGCTTACCTCTTTTTTCCTTTGAGAGTCATCAGAGAATGGGAGGCGACAGTACGTCATATGCTTTCCTCTTCAAGAGCTGCAGGGCTAGAGAGTCAAACCCTTGATTTCTCCACAACGAAATGTGAGATATAAGCGTCAATCAAGTACCAACAAAGAAGAGGCGGAACCTTTCGCTTCGGGATCAGAGGGATCCCCCGTTACTCCACTACTGCCTTCCCTTTATTCATTCTATAGGGCGGGGGGACCAACAGTCCATAGTGTAGAGGGCTGGCTCATCAATCGAGTACGGTCCGTATGCCCTTTTTATCTTAGTCGCTAATAGAAGAGAGCAGCACAATCAATCATTGGTGTGCCCGGGCATATCAACATCCAGTTCCTATTCCTCAAGCAGGACAGATTCTCTGAAAGTGATCGGACGGGTAGCTAAAGTCGAAGGAAATAGATCGTTAAACATAGGGCTTTCTTTTGTCCCGGTAGACGAGAGTACTTTGACACATTTGAAAGCGATTGTGAAAAAAGATTGACGCCTTAGTCTTCTCTTACAAGTAAGCAAGTCAAGCACCTTCCAGCAGGAAATATTGCTTTGAAAGCTTCGGCAGGGTCTTTTGATCTGTGTGGAGAATGTTACATGATTATTTTGATTTGGAAGAAAGGTCAGCAACTAGTAAGAGTCAAATCCTCTCCCACCCGACTCCTCTTCAAGGATAGCAAGGCAGTCGCTGGGAGGTACATCAATCAGACTTTACGAAGAAATCCTGAGGCCACTCTTGGCCAGATAATCAGCCAGTCTCATGGCTTCCCTAAAAACATGCTTCAGGGACACCACCCACTCTTCAAGCAAAAGCTTCTTTCTTTCTGATAGAATTTCATAATATGGGTGACCATCAGTACTTTCTCTAGTGAGGAGGTTGACCGCTTCAGCACTATCACTGTCAATTTCCACCTTCTGATGCCCCTCTTCCTTACACCATAAGAGATTCTTCCTGATCCCTTGTATCTCTGCTATCGTGACCGGCATCTTACCCAGATTCTAGATTTTTCCCCTAATCCACTTGGATTCATGGCATGGTCTCAGTCCACCACAAGCGGCTATACCTTCCATGTTGACCGCTCCATCGTAGTCTTGACTACGATGATCTTTCTCTGGTGGTTTCCAGGTTAGCATGCTGGAGGGATCAAGCCAGCAATAAGCATTTCTTTATCAGTCGAGTGGTTAGCTATACACCCAGAGGTTTGCAGTTTCCTGATAAGTAGTCAGTACCAAAGGGAGAGGGCTTCCTTTAGCTACTTTTGCCCCTATGCTTACGTGCGAGTGCCATGCCTGTGAAAAGCCAAACCTTAGTGAGTGAGAGGGTCGAAGGAGAAAAGAGCTTATTAGCCTATCGGTCGAGACTCTTTCAGTTGCACTAGTGGAGAAAGAAATGGGCTTCTTGGAGGCCATCGGGTCCCGGTGCTTTAAACGCACCCATAGAGTTTAAACACCATGAGCAGCAGGATGTTGAGGTCCGAAACTAATTTCGAATAAGTATTGCTTTCGCAGTAAGACTGAAGTTCCAGGTTCAAGGGATAGGTCTTAACCAGCAATCAAACTCAATAGTTTCCTATACATAGTTAGCTTTACTGAACAAGGCAGTCATCGTGATTCAATTTCTTTCTTTCTTACTCGATAGGGAAGAGAAGAGATAGGAACTGAAATAGAGAAGTGAGGAAGTTCAATAGTGAAATATCGGAATCAGAACTATTCTTTATCTGATGATCGTTCTCCCCGTAAGTCACTTCACTCTCCCTAGGGTAAATAAGATTGATTTATCGGAGCGAATACTTCTGCTAATCTGTCTGACGCCTCTTGAGTCTCCTTCTTATCCCTTCCTTCTTCGCTGATCATTTCAGAGCCATTATCCACTTCTTCCTCCTAAATTTCAACAACGGGAGGGGGATCTTCTTCCTCAGTTCTTATCTTCACCTTCTTCGTCGATCCATTGTTCTCAGGATGTGGCGGAGGTTCTTCTTTCTCACAAAGCTCAACGGCGACAGTGCACTCCATTTTCAGAGATAGACCTGTCTTGAAACGGCTTTTACAATCCTACACTTGCCTTATCTTACCCTTGACTCTCTCTCTCGATAGAGACTGAAAACTGTACCAATAAGAGCGAATCGTTGCTGTAGTCGATTGCTCCGGAATTGGACACCTTCCCCCAACAGCCCAAAATTCCATATCATGATGGCGGAGACAAAAGAAGTTTGGGGCGCAGTTCGCTCCTCGCTTTTGTTCAATTATAAATAAATAACAAACAAGTTTGATGGAGATTTGTAGCATCATTCAAGTAAATACAGATTGAGATCGTAGAAACATGAGCTTGTGATATAGCTACACCTAATTCCAGACCGGTTAATGCAAGAACTATAAATAAAGGACCAAGATCTCCTATGAAATAGAAAAGATCATTCATACATAGCATAGTCCAAGCGGACCCACTTAAAATCTTTACTGAACTATGACCGGCCATCATATTAGCAAATAAGCGTATTCCTGAGCTTAATGCGCGAAAACAATGAGGGATTAGCTCAAGGAGTACTAAAAAAGGTGCTAACGGCAGTGGGACTCCTGCGGGTAATGAGAAGCTTAAAAAATGAAGCCCATTTCTTTGAAATCCCACTATAGTAATGCCAATAAACATAGAAAATGAGAGACCCAAAGTAATGAGAAAATGACTTGTAACTGTGAAGCTATAAGGTATCATACCCTGGGGATTACAAAATAACGAAAAAGTCAAAGTGACCGAGATGCAAGGGAAAAACTTTTGTTTAACATTTCCAGAAAGACCACCAATTTGTTCGTTTACCAGGTTCGGCACGAAATCATAAATAAGCTCTACCAAGGATTGCCAAGCATTTGGTACTGACTTTCCTCCTCCATTTTTAGTAACAAAATAAATAAGAAGTAAGAACAAACTGAGACTTAGCAGCATAAACAAAGATGGATTTGTGAATGAGAAATAAAAGTCACCCAGATGCATTGGAATCAATGGGATTATCTCAAATTGATCCAACGGGCTGGAGATGCCCGAGTCTACACTAGAATCGTGAATAGTACTCGTAGATGGATCCGTAGTATTTGTAATCCTAGTACTAGAAGTAGAAGCTGTATCACTCGAACTTGAGTTAAGACTATTCTCATCAAATAAAAAGATGCGTCGAACGTTGTTAAACATAGTGATTTATTCATAAAAAAAAATTCCCTCCAGACAGACTGAACTCCGAAAAGCCTGTAGGACTAGTGTTTTTTTTGACTATATATGGTGGTTTGTTGTTGAAAAAAAAAGACATGGGAAAAGGAAAGCACTAAACTGTGCACGCTAAGAGAAAAGGTTTCTTTCTTTGAAGATCTAACTTTTTGGTTTGCCACTCCACCTGGTCTGTTATGGCAAAATCCTTTTAGTTTGGTAGTCCTGGAAGAGCGTATAAAGGGTGGTAGGATTTTCCAGTAAATGGGCCTTCCACCTTTCATACTCGGACACGGACTCCTCGATCTCCAAGGATTGAATGATATGTGTAACGCAGACCCGAGCAAGTGGTATCCGCGCTTCCGATGTATCACGTTGCCATGGTTTCAGATTGCGGTCGGCAAAATGAATAAATTGGCGGAAAACTAGAGAATGCAACTCATCCTTCCTTTGTTGCAATTCAACTGGAGAAGGAGGAATTACATTCTCCACCGCCTCGGAGGCCGAGCCCGTCTGTGTGGAATTGGTTGGCGTCGGCTGGTTCACGCTGAACTCCGAACCGTCTCCCTGCCCTAGGATGGATGTCCAGCCCGAGTTGGCCCCAGAAGACGCCCCATTCCCCGAAACCATACTCAAGATCACACCTCCTTCGTTCGAAACAACTAGAAAGAAAAAAGACCAAAGAGACATTGTATAAACACGAAGAAAACCAAGATACAGGGCGATTAGAAAAAAGAGGGATGTATGGATAACCAAGACAAGTCCTTTTCCATATTGTTTTGTTAACGACACACGAAAAAGACCAAAGAGAATGCTACTGAAAAATAAGACGATCCCACAAAGTACGAGATTTCCCCCCGCGGTCATTATAGCGGTTCCTTCTGATCCTATAAAACGTCCGAAAAAACCTGCTACGAAACGGGTTAAAAAATAGGAAAACATGAAACATGTTTTATGTGTCGATAGTACGACCTGCGCGGTTGTTCTTCTTTCATTTTCTTTCTTAGAAAGCACTCACTTACGAATCAGAAAGATAAAGATTGAGGCTGACTACGGCCTCAGATGATTAGGCGGGGACAGGATTCGAACCTGCAGTTTTCAGGTCATGAGCCTGATGAGTTGACCAATTCCTCAACCCCGCTTCTTCCCCGTTTCCTTCTCTTTCTCTTACTATTTTGATAGAGGAGACAGCCCACACTTCACACCAACCCAATCTCAAGGAAGAAAGTCATTGGCTTCGTTAGACGACTATATTCAAGACATTGGATATCTGCCCAGACATTTTCGAATCTTTTTTTTTTAGATAAGGTTGCCGTGTCTCTCTATCTGAACGAAACCTCTTTTTAGCACCTTTCTTCTGTGTTTGCACAAGCCTACTTTCCTAGTTTCCTCATTGAGGAGAGTTGATTCATCTTACTATGGATGGCAATGACTGACTAATTGGCTGGACTGATCAAGGAACAACAGAACATGCCATGCTATGAAGGAGATCGAGATTCAAAAAAGAAATAAATGAAAAATCAATGGCCGCGCAATCAGCGGTAGGCTTGATTGATTGTACTACATAAAAGACTGGTTGCTCGATTGCACTTTCTAGATGTAGATGAAAGTGACGACTTGGTCGTTTATCGTCATTATACGATATTTCCTTGTGAAGCTTGACATTTTGGAATCATCGCAAAAAGAAGTAATCCAACCCACGGAATCGACTTGAATGGGCTATTTTAATCTATATGTGTGCGGCCAAGCAAGCTAGCCAATGCGAAGCGTTCTGTGATTATCTACTATTATATTATATATAAATATGTTATTTTCTTCAATAGCGCACCAAATGCGCGCAAAGGAAGAATGCGACAGCAGGGCAATAGCTGAAGCTGAAGCTCCTCACCAAACAACAAGCTAGCCATACCAATACCAAAGAAGCTACTAGCATAGCTAGCGAGACTAAATGCTTTAGAAATTGCCTCAAACAAAGTGTGAATAAAAAAGAAACCACCGAATCTCATGTGTGAAGTTAGCAAACAATCCTTGTTTGTCAGAAGACCTAGAAGGAATAGCTTTCCAGGTCGGATTCCAGACTATACCTTGACACAAAGGTATATCTAGGACCCCGGTTAAGTTGTTGAGATTCAGGGTTTAAAGTCCTTGTGTAGACTCCACCTGTTAGAGTTGCCACTCCTCAACCAGATAATTAGGACCAACCAATTGATCGGCTTGTCAGGAATGGGGATCAACCCAATATCCATTTGCCGGATAGTCAAACTTAGCAGCTAGTAATCTACGATCCTACACTTGAAGCTTTCAGGCATCCTCTCATTGAGGAGGTCTTAGATAGAAGATGAGCCGACAGTAGGACTCTCTGAAAGCGGTTGGTCGAGACTCTCTTCTTAATTAGCAAAAAAGCAAGCCGTATTTGTTATTGCTCCCTTGTTTGATAAGTGTCTGTCTATTAAGAAAATCATCTCCATTTATATTGTATCCGCCTTCAAAAGCTTCTTTAGGTGGAGGAATCTGACTTTTTTTGGTACCCGATTTCGTAGTTCGAAAGCCTTGTTCCGATTGAGATCATCTAACTTATCTTTATCTATAGATAAGGGTAGGTGCTAGACCGTCCGTGATGGTAGATCTAATGGAAACGGTCTCCGTCTTTGGGTCAAGGAAGCTGGATAGTGATCCACTTTACAAAACAAAAAATATGTGCTCGTGAATCGATTAATTTCCGCTCTTAGGCCTGTCACTGGCTTTTCTTTTCTACCTCTCGATAGGGTCAGACCGTTAGAGCAGCCTTTCAATCCGTTTTTCTCTAACTCTAATAAGGCTAATAAAAGAAACATTGGCTTAACTCGATATGATCAAGAAAAAAGTTCTACCGCCCAGAACAGCTTTTAGAGCACCTAATCTTCCTTCTTTTGAAAGGTTTATCGCCCTAATACACTAATGAATAACCGTTACTGTTAAGAAAAAGAAAGAAAAAATCTCATTAGATTTTAGGAGGGGCAGATGTTAGCCACGGGTGATACAAACGGGTTCCGCGCACTCACATAGCTAAGGTGAAGAGCCTTTGGGCTAACGAACTGACCTTCTGCGCTGCGCTCTTTGAAACCTTTTCCGATTCGACGGAATGGTAGTTTTCAATCTCGTTTGATTTGAGTAGGCGAGAAGTATCAGGCTTTCATCTGATTTGTTGTGGATTGGATGATGGATAAACCAGCGGGTCTTACCTAGGTTGAACATGCAACTAAAGGGCATAGCTATGTAAACGCAAGGTTTGCTCCAGCCTATGAAAGGAAAGAAGGTCCCAGACCCGTCTGCCCTACCGTTAGCTTTGCTAAAGCAGTACTCCCAGGGTAAGGACAGGTGGCATAGCGCAGTCCTCATCGATGTGGTGTCCAGTCACAATCTACAGAATAAGAAGATTCTCCTTTTATTATGGATTTCTCAAGCTAGGACCAATGCTTACTATCGAGCTTGCTTCGTCGGGCGATAGGGAGGACGGATCTCGTTTGGTTATTGAATAAGGCGGAAATGCAATTCCAGTTCGGTTTACTACTCTTGATCCAGAAGTGATGATTTCATCCATTTCCCTATTTGGTAAGCAAGCTATTCAATTAAGTACGGGGTTCCCCCTCCAGGAATGGAGGACTATGCAATCCAGGTGAGTTTAGTGAAACATTTCGTCGATCTTTCCATCCTGCCTTTCATTCATGCTTTCAGGTAGTTCACTGGCTTCCTCGGTTGGTCTTATCCAAACAGCAAGCCATGCCCATTAGCCACTGAATGAATAGGCTACGGCTGCAGCTGCCAGGATGACTTATTTGCTTTCACTGCTTGCCATCGCTGACCTAACAACTGGTAAGCGATGTGCCCTATTGACTGACCAGCCGAAGAACATCCTTAGGAGAAAGTCCTATCTATCAAGGTTTTTGGCTCACAACAGGTTCTCAAACTGCCTTCCGAAGATCGCTAGCACTAAAGTGCTTCGCTTGGAAGATGAAGCCGAAGGACGAGTCCGATATCTGTACTAATGTGGCAAGACAAAAGTACTCCTCTCATCCAAACCATTCTGGAAGGCTCTTTTTTTACCCTTTACAAGATAGTAACTAAGCTTTCGGACAACAGCAACTAACTTCCCTGCATAGCTACACTGGCCTCGCCTCTTGCTTTTTGTTTATAGAAGTTCAAGGCGTCAAGTCCTTTCGTTTAGTACGAGATCACACTTCGCGGTGCTTTGCTTACATTAGACCTCTGGTCTATCAAAGTTTTGTTCATCGTCCAACCTCTTCAAATTCAAAAGAGAATCTCGAAGAACTAGACGATCCTTACCAGTCTTACTAGGCAGGACAGAAACCAATCCTATAACTACAAGATGATACCTTAGAAGTAGCAAGCTACTTCTCCTAACGACAAGTAAAGGCATACCCTCTATTAGAAAACTAGAATGGAAGGCACAATGGGAAAGGGGAAAGCTCAACCGCGTGGCACAAAACAGTGGGTTTTTGTTCCTGGTCTTGTCTTCCTTCCGGCTAAAGCTTCAAGTCTCAATCCGAAGTCAAAGAAAAAAGAATAGATAAATAGATGCCAACTCTTCTCCCGGTGTAGCTGCAAATCACCTATTGAGAAAGAAAGGAGAATCATCGCTCTTTCCTTTGCATGATGCCAGCCGACTCTGACCTGGTAGCCGAAAGCGCGTAATTGAGAAGGGGGCATGCACGAACGACCTAACAATGAATGTAAAGTAGCAGGATCTGTCCAAACCACAGAGTTATGAGCCGAACCCAAGACCACTGCCGCCGGCAGAGCGGGGAAGAGATAGGGTCAGTGAATTAATGACCAACGGTGAGAGCCCAATTCGAGATTTTGAGCATCCCTGGTTTCCAAACAAGAAAGTTCTCTTCGAAAGGTTATACCCAGCCGCGGGAAGAGTGATGTTGGACCAAGTTTGTTGACTGTCCTCTTCTATTCTTTAGGTTTAGACATCTTATTTAGGTGGGCAACTTTTTCCCCACCGAGTGGTGGAATCTTCTTGCACCAATCCCTTTTCTATTTCATGCTAAGACTCCCACTAGGGGAAATGGCAGTTTATTGTCTTCATGCCATCTTTCATTCCCTTCCTTTCACCGACATCTGGAATATTATAGCACCAGCCCTTATTCTGCAAAACAAAAACAGAAGTGGGCATCATCCTTTCCTTCCTCGGCCTTAGGTCAATCAGTCCCTTGCTTCTGTTGAATTAATTCCTTCTCATCGAATCTTTCCATTAAAAAGAAATTTCTATTTCTCGAGGCATATGAATAAGATAGATATGCCACTAACTCAAGTGCCACATTTGATTCAACAGCGGCACCGTCTATTGCGAACATAGCACTGAATTCAATAGCACTGGATGAAAGCCATTCATGAAACCGGAAAGAGCCAAGCAGCTGCTATTTGAACAACGGATTCAGCCATTGAAGATAATATCTACAACTTATGACTCCACTTCTAGTATACTGGATGCAACCTATTTTTACACAACCGATTCTGGCTATAGCACCAGCGCATTCCCTGACTTCCTTTCTTCTCTCAGAACATTCTCTTCTTCACGAATCAGTGAATCTTAACGCACAGAAGCAGGAAAAGAGTGCTTTGGTAGGTCAGTCGGTACTGTAAGTAAGTCGGCTTAGAAAGACTAGAAAGGACGTAGTAGGAAGATTAGAGGACCTATGCCCTTCGCTTTCGAGGACTAGTAGCCCCTCCTCTAGTAGCTATGGAGGGGGACTCTTCTTTAAGAAAATTCTGAGTTTTTGAAGAATTTTTTACTTATTACTCTTTGTATAAGCATATATTTCTTATAATATATATGTATTCTTTCACACCCTCCATTCTACGATAGCACTTTTTGGAGTCTTTGGTTACTAATATCTTTCCTTTTTCTATGCTTTATTTACTTACTATAGAGGCGGGGTTCCCCCTCAACAACTTGACTCTACGTACCAACAGACTTTAGTACTACTTACTCTCCAGCCGGTCTTTCTTTCTTCGGCCACTTCTTCGAACGATTATGAAAGAGTTGGAGGGCCTTCTCATAGCCTGTGAATCGGAAGCCCTAGACCGTAGCAACTCGCTTCAGACTGACTCACTTTCCAGCTCACAATTGAGAAAGTGTTCAACTTCAAAGGTCGGAGAAAGACTATCTACAAGCGGATAGGAGTACTTTGCAAGTGCACCAATGTCCCAGAGGAAGGAAGATATGAGTTAGGGCAGGGCATGACATACCTTCACGTAAGAGGAAGGTGCGGGTGTACAGGTCTAAGTCCTAGATGAGAAAGGCGATGTTCGCTAACCACCTAACCATGAGCAGATCTGCTTTCCAGGGCAGGTGAGGCTGTTCTGATTGATCCTAATCATGCGAAGCCCACAGAGCGGTATTAACTAAAGCATTTCTGAAACCGCAAGGAACAGGATTGATTTTCCAAGTTAGGCTGCTGCTCGACCTTTCGAACGAACTGATCATGATGTATGGGAGTATTGACATGATAAGCTCGTTCGCCCCTACTTAGTCTTACCTAGAAAGTGGAAAATACATTACCTTGTTTACAACCTGATTATTGGATGTCTATTCTGATACGGAGGGACCGGTACCCGCTCCTTCTGTTTAGGATTCCTGACCTTACTAAACGCTCCCTTTCACAAATCATTCCTTTTATGGTTGCGGATTTGGTAAACCTAGAAAGATTGTTCCAGGAGAGGGTGAATCTCTTGAGTATCGTTTAGCGAAGCTTGGACTTCATTGTAACATTTTTTTGGATGGGAAATAGTGTGTATAGTCGAGACAGCAGATATGACTCAAGAACAGGTACCCTGCTACTTATGAATATTCAACTAAATCTGCACATCCAACATCTAGCTTTCCATTATATTCTGTATGATATGAGAACGTCTGTGAGTAGCCAACATCTGTATCAGTAGCTGAGTCAATCGAAAGAAGGGCTTCTGAATTAGCTGAGGAAACCGCCCAGCAATTCCTCTACATCAAGAGCGGGCTCCGCCGTAAAGAATTTGATATAAACACTTAGATAGAGATTTTGCTGTAAACACAAGAAGTACACGAGAAATTTGGAGTTGGGGTACCAAAAAGAGTTAACTTAGGTTGACGGTGGAACCCCTCTTCTTAGGGAAAGAATGGGGTGGGAGACAAATAAAAGATAAGTAGGGTTTGCCATAGCATTATTCGTCTTCGAAGCTGTCTTATTCTAGCCATTGCATTAATCGAGGGCTTTCCGTCCGCACAGTAAAGCGTGTGCATTTAGAAAGGCTTACTTCTGTAGGCCGCCCTGTTCGGCTATGTATGTCCAAGCACACAAGCAACGAAGTCGGGTGGTGGTCTGGTAAGGTTTCCTCCGAAGAACCGAAAGCAAAGCGCTATGCCGGGATCGGGTAAAAAGCAAAAGTATAGCGCGCAGAGCAGAGCATAAAGTCTTGGCTTGATTAGGACAAGCGTAGCAGGTGCGTAGCAGCCTTGTGGCACTGCCCCTTCTGGTATATCCCATACATCGAAAAAGTAAGCTTTCACTTCAACGGAGATAGAAAGTCGTTTATCAATTCCCAGCGTGACACACTAGATACAGCTGCAGAGACATGAATCAAATCTTTTGTCTCCGGGAAGAAGGTTGCCCATATTCTATATCTTGATTCGGAAAGATCACTTTCAGAACGGATGCATCTCAAGCTCTCGCTTTCAGAGCAGATGTGCGAGAAGTTTAATTACGAAGCGTCAGACAAATGTCCACTCTTGATCCAACTGGTGATTGGCTGAACCGTGGAGCGCGCGCACTCGACAATCCCCGTGCGCCCTCAGGAGAGACGTCCGTAGAAGAACTGTCTCGCCTGAGGGACGACCTGAATGAGAATGGGCGGCACTCCGCTACCTTTCACAGATTGAAAGAAAAAGTTTTTCGAAGAGTGGTCAATTTAGATGAAAATTCCACTACTTAAACAGACCTCAGCAGAGGGTCAGCCGGGCTCTCTCGAAAACCACAAGCAAGTAGGAATGATATATCTCTTACATCTAATCTTCTCCGATTCTATCAAGAAATGTCTAAGGCTCCACCCGAAAAGTATTGAGATGGTCTTGCACGTGTTTATGGATTGAACGGGATTCACTGGTAATTTTAATTCGAGTTGGAATCTGAGTCTTTTTTTGCTATTTGTTTTAACATTTCGGGGGGGATATGCCGGACAACAGCTCCACCGACCCCCGATGGGGCTCCGGCAAGTGCGCTTACTTTTTCTTGGATTGGTGTTTACTGTTTATAAAAAGGAGCGATTGCTTGTTGGGAAGCGAGCTCAACCTTAAGTTATGAGAAAGGAGCCTAAGGTTAAGCTCACGAGACAAAGCGAGTGCTCTTTACATAATGTACGTAATGAGAGCGTCTTTGCCCCCGAAGTTCGACTTCTTTTCTTCGATCAGATTGGGACTGAAGACCAAGACTTCATATTGAGACAAGATAAGGGGAAGCTTAAGCTAGAACTTCGCAGGCTGGGAATCGGTGCCCCTAGGCTCATGAAAGAAGAGGTTCCTGCTGCTGGGGATAGAAGATGATTCCGAAAGCGAAAAGGAGATTTTTTGTTGTATTGTAAGGCAGGGCCCAAGCTTCACCCGCGTAAGACTCATAAGAGGATCTACGTCATTATTCATTCCCCATCCCGAGATGTCTAAGTAAACAGGCTTCCCTAAGCTTGAAGCAAGAATAAATGAAGTCCATCAGAAACAAGACCTGATTATTCAAATCAAAGGCTTAAAGACAGGGTCAATAGTAGTAGCCTCATCTTAGAGAAGAGGTGAGTATGAATATAAGAGACCCACCTTGGAAGACAGCTTGATGAGAGCCGGGTGGGAATCTAGCTCAACAAAGAGTCTTTCTCGTCGGACCCATATACCCATGAATGATTTCAGACTTTATCACACCGGATGGTCAACAGACTTGGGAAGTCACCTTCTTCTTTCTCATGCTATTCTATTACAATGTCTCAACTAATGCCTATTGCCTTGCAGGAAGTCACCTAGGAAGAAAAGAAATAAGCAAGAACCGGGAGGCCCATTATTAAATTCAGTGCATGAACCTATCAAGAAAACGGAATCCGATCCTTTCCTTTTAGTCGGAGTGGCTTCTCGCTCCTTCTTATGCCGGAGCTGAATCTTTCGTTTTCGCATTTTTTCTAAGTCCTATTGAACTGACTGCTACATAAGGCTATATTTCAACCTGTGGAATCGTTACTTGAATATCGCCCTTTGAATAGTAATAAACATCCGCGTAGACTTTCGCTGCGTTGGCTTCGTATGAAAAGGGCCTTGGGTCCGCAGGGAAAACTTGAACCTGATTGTTGTGCCATAGCATGATACACTGGTTTAGGCTCGATGGCACACACATGTTCCTGTGTATTCATTCTCTTATCAAGAGTACGTTGTACTGTACTGGGGCGTCGATCACATAAAACTTTGTCAGGCTTCTGTAATCGCCGATCTGGACCTCTAAGGGAATGGAAGAGCTTGAGTTTTGGCTATCATTGAAGCCATATATTACAATATCGCTCTATTCTCTATTTCTTTCTTCCGAGCTTTTTGACTGTCTGAACGAGGACGATATTGACTGCAGCTCCATTTTAGATCAATACTTTTTATTAAGGATCGTTTTCCAAGCTTGCCTTCATATAGAGAGTGGTCTGAGGTGGGTCACCTTGGAGGTGGGTCTATAGAAGGGAGCCTCTGGCTTCGTCGTCCTTCGGATAAGAAAGTTATCGCCTGCAAAAAATTATGCAATATAAAGGAAAAGTATGATAGGACTATTGATCGCTACAAAGCTCGTGTGATAGCCAAAGGCTACAACCAGCAAGAGAGTATAGACTATGATAAGACATTCATCCAGTTATCAAGATGGCCACAGGATTCTCAGAACACTTGCCCGGAGGTATCCTATTGGTATATACGTGATCCTTTTGGTCTAAAGAATGCCGGGGCGACGTACCAGCGAGCCATGACTGCGCTCTTTCATGATATGATTCACAAGAAAATGAAGGTCTATGTCTATGTCGATGACATGATCGTCAAGTCATGGGCTGAAGAAGACCTTTAATTTGAAGAAAGTGTTTGACAGATTGAGGAAATACAGTCTTCATCCGCAAAAGCATATAAAGCCGGGAGGAGGTTTGGTGCTTCGTCAGGTAAGCTACTCGGGTTCATTGTCAGCAGAAGAGAAATCGAAGTCGACCTGCAAAAGCCAAAGAAATTATCGGCATGCCGGTACCAAAGACAGAGAAAGAAATAAGGGCTTTTTTAGGCAGGCTACAATACATCAGCAGGCTCATCATCGAAAAAAGAAAAGAAGGAACCGCTCGAAAGGGACCACCCAACAACGGACACCCTCCCTAGGTGTAAGATAATAGGGTTTGATGCCTAGCGGCTTCCTTTTCAGGGTTGTCTACCGATCTCACAGGTTCACTCCTTTTAGGAATGTTCCACGAGTCGTGATGCTTTGATTGTCGTTTTTCAAATTAAGGATTTGTCTGGCTGGTGTTCAGCCAATGGCTTTTGTCTTCGGGTGACTCGCCTTTAAGTTAAGGCTTCGTTCCACTCCTCTTCTGTCGCTCTCATCTCTGCCTTTCAATAGATACCCCCGATCTCTTTTCCCACTCGTTAGGGCAGCGGTTGGAGAGGTAAAAGCTCAATTTGAGGCTGTTTTCCGAATCGTGTGCCGAAGCAAGGTAGTTCCTTTTTTCAGGGGAGCTAGGCAGGGAAGAGCCTTTCAGGCTGAAGAAGAAGAAGATGCCAATTTCTATTTCATATTTAAGAAAGGGCGATAGGAAGAACAACAAAAGCTTTTAAGGCGGAACAAATAAGCCGCCTACTTTCATGAAATAAAGAAGGAAAGGGCTACTAATAGTAGTGCGGTGGTATCTGGGAACTCCTCTTTCAAATTATGGATTGGCCGCTTGCGACCCTTAGATCCATACCTACGGGGTAACCTTATTTGGTCGCTTCGTATGGCTATGAAGCCCAAGGACCTGGTAGTTCTTCCTGCTGAAGTCTATAAGACTGAAGACATGGCCTTTCTATCAGAGATCACTTTAATTAGGGAATGGGTCAACAGCTGGTTGAACTATGTTCGATGGTACTATATCGTGGCCATCGACCCAGGATATGAAATCCATGAATTCTTCGATGCACCAGTTGTCGCAAGACACTGGCGTGCCTCTCGTGAGGACCCGCATTTAGTTCGTTTTGGACTAATGTAATGTGGCGACTCTACGATTTCTGGCCCAGTGCTTATTTATTAGCATCTTCCTTTCCCGCTGGTCCAGTTGCTATTTTCTTCATCCTCAGGCAAAGAACTCTTGAAGGCTATAGGCTATATTCTCACTTGGCCACTACCTGCTTGACAAAACCGGAGTTTCTTTTCCCTGGCATAGCTATCTTCCCCTGGCCCTTTCAGGCTTCGCACCTCGCTATCTGGCTGACTCGCTTACTTAAAATATTTAAGATAAGATATCGAATCAGTCTCAGCTAGACGTCAGTCTATCTCTATTACAAGCTCAGACTGTCTCCCCGTCCATTTTCTTTTTCTTTTAGTAGCTGTCTGCGTAACACATGCCGATCGGAACTAGTTTCATCTCTTCAATAACTTACTGATTGATTGACCCATTCTAGAGAAAGTGAACAAAGCAAAGAACCAGACTGAGACTGACTTCCATTCCTGAAGTAGGGGATAAAAAAAAAAGTGGATTAGCTTTCGTTAACAGAGATGGAAAGCATAAAATCCGAATCTGAGATCTTGAGAGAGCGAATCATAACTATGTAAAGTTGCCTTGGGCTGAGACGTGACCTCTTCTCCTCGTTTTCATTGGGTCACTCACTCGCCTACAGGTGAGAGAAGAAGGAAGAGATCACAGCTTCTTCAACCATAGCAATTCTTATTCCCACGAAAGCAAGAGTGAAGAGTCGACAAAAGTTCACCACAGAAAGCATAGTCACAAGGGAAAGCGAACCATAGAGACCATTTCACAAGAGCTGAGCTGAAAGAAGAGTGAATTGAATTAGCCTCGTGTGACTTCACTCGCTTACTTTGGAAAAAAGAGTAAGAACTGATAGTCATCGCCTTTCCCTTTCGACTGGCATTATCACACCGCCATCAACAGATTCAATAGCAGCTAGCAGCTCCTTCTAATGGTCTAATGGACTGTTTTCTAACAGTTTGTTAGGCTGTACACCAAGGGCTGTACTTTCATCACCAACTTCAATTGCAGGAGGAATTGGAAGACACCTTTGAGGAGTCTTCGTCATCCTATATGCTAGATCAACAATTCGAAACATGATACCATACTTGTGAGAGGATACGAAGTAGCTCGAGCAAAGCGAGAGGGTACGGTCCTCTCTAGGTATATACAATGTCCGAATGAAGACTGGCATATCAATGAAGTCGGCGATTGTCACGTCAGGTGAGAGCGCAACTTTACAATACCAATGCAAATAATTGAGATACTGTTTCATCCACTGATGGTTCAGCGACCATTCATTATAGTCAGCCATACCAGAGTAGGGAAACAGATCTATCGGTGGTAGTACCGGGTCTTTGGGAATATGATGTTCCCTTAGAACCAATATTATCCGACCGATGACGGTTGGATCAACCGCCCGATTAAGCATGGTTTGTAACCAGAGGTTATACGGTAAACG